AGAAAATCAAAAGAAATGGACCGAATTTTTTTATAATGTATCTCATTTTGACTATTCTCACCTCTGAACTTCCCTAGATTAAACTTTTTGGCCTTTCAACCAAGTAATTTTACCATTTGAATATTGTTGAAATATTAACATTCTTTTTGGAGCGCAGAAAAAATCGAAACAAAATGGAATCATTCATTTTCAGACTAACTTTCTATACCTAGAATATACATCTATTCATTCTTTAGCTAGAAAGAGTATATCTACGTACGCCTAGATAAATTATGTATGATGATCAAGACCACTAAAAAATATGTATCTATTCCCAAATTTTAATAAATTTGGGAATAGATACTCATAGAAATGAATCGCCGGGAACCAGATTTGAACTGGTGACACGAGGATTTTCAGTCCTCTGCTCTACCGGCTGAGCTATCCCGACCATTCTTGACACACCACCCTAATTTTAGGAAATTACTTGAGTCTGTGTCAACTAAATAAAAAAAAAAAAAAATACTTTTTGAATTTTAATTAAAAAAAAGGGATATAGGATAAAAAATTAGCGAATTAAATGGGCTTTTGGGGATAGAGGGACTTGAACCCTCACGATTTCTAAAGTCGACGGATTTTCCTCTTACTAAAAATTTCATTGATGTCGGTATTGACATGTAGAATGGGACTCTATCTTTATTCTCGTCTGATTAATCAGTTATTCAAAAGATCCATCAGACTATGGTGGAGTGACTGATTTGATCAATCAATATTATTCTATTGAAAGAGTAAATGTTGTCAACTCCATTTGTTAGAACAACTTCCATTGAGTCTCTGCACCTATCCTTTTTTGATTTTCACTTTCTGAACTTTTATTTATTTGTTTTCGGAAAGAAGGATTTGGCTCAGGATTGCCCATTTTTAATTCCAGGGTTTCTCTGAATTTGAAAGTTTTCACTTGGTAAGTTTCCATACCAAGGCTCAATCCAATTAAGTCCGTAGCGTCTACCAATTTCGCCATATCCCCCGTTTTTTTCTTTGAGATTGATATCATATCTCATTAGGATGTTTTTTCATTTGTATTATGAGAATTATATGATGGAACTGTTGAATTTATTAGCAAGCTACTCCCATTTTTGGAAAAATTTCCTTCTATTTGTTTGATTGATTTTCTTTCATCTATATCAGATACCCATATTTAGTCGAATCAGAAATGATTCTATTATCTGTGTATTCGCAATTCAATATACAGAGATATATACTACATTTATCTCCATTTTATATGTCCCTCCTTCTTTGATTTTTTGAGAGTATTTAGAATACTCTAACGTTCGATTCTTTTTTTCCTTATAGCAGACAGATACAGACCTTATAATAACAAAACGAAAATCAAAAATCTATTTATTAATTTAAAATTTGACATTCATTTAGAAATTCAATAGAAATATCAAATTTCTATTTACTTATCCAATTTCTATCGATACATTCTTTTATATATAATATATATTATACATAGTTCATCTTAATGCATACGAATTTTGTAATATAAATTATTTATTGTAATCTAATTAGTCATTATTTAAAATTCTAAAAAATGAGACTATTTAAAATAAAAATTTTAATTTTAAGATAGTATTCTATATACTCTTTACTATATTTCTATATTTATATAGAATATAGAATTTTAAGGTATTCTATAAATATTAAAGAATATATATAGAAACAAATAATCTTCCTATCTAATAATCAGGATATCGGGATAAATACATATCTATATTTAGATATTCATATAGATTAGATGAAAATATTAAAATAATAGAAATAAAGACGCAAAAATATTCAAAAAATGAATAAATTTTACTATACGAATTAAAATGACGATATTGTTTTATTGATAAAAAAGATTTGATAAATTTTTTGATAAATCCATCCAAATAGTATTCTATTTAAGTATTAATTAATAATTAACTAACTATTAATTAAAATTCTTATCTTTAAATTATTCTGATTTTTATGATATGATATATACTAAAATATCAAATAAATAATAACTATTGGATATTTTCTATTTTTTCTATGTTTGTATTTATTTGATTATGATATAGTAATTTGGTTATGAAGAGCTAATATAAAACAATTAATAACTAAGATCCCAGTAGTTTAGGAAATAATTCCGATAAATCCACAATTTGTGTTATGAGAGCCCGCTTAGCTCAGAGGTTAGAGCATCGCATTTGTAATGCGATGGTCATCGGTTCGATTCCGATAGCCGGCTTTTTTTCTCTATTTGTTTTAATTTTTGACATAAGCGATAATCTCTTTTTATTTTAGGAAAAAAAAATTGGAGTTCCATTTCTCTAGAACAAATCAATAAAATAACCTCCTTTTTTTATTTTCTATTTATTTATTTAGATAGATATACAATAGAATAAAATTCGGATACTGATCGAATATTTCCAGTTCTTTTTTGTAGTATAATATTTGTAGTAAAATACTTTAAGTAGATTTCGTTTCATTATAT